AATCAATACGTTCTAAGAATAAATATTGGAAGATCAATCTCATCGATCTTGTAAGTATCATACCAAATCCCATCAATCGAATCATTTTTTCGAGAAATACGAGACATCTAAGTCGTACAAGTAAAGAGATCTATTCATTGATAAGAAAAAGAAAAAACGTGAACGGTGATTGGATTGATGAGAAAATAGAATTCTGGGTCGCGAACAGTGATTCGATTGATGATGAAGAAAGAGAATTCTTGGTTCAGTTCTCCACCTTAACGACAGAAAAAAGGATTGATCAAATTCTATTGAGTCTGACTCATAGTGATCATTTATCAAAGAATGACTCTGGTTATCAAATGATTGAACAACCGGGATCAATTTCCTTACGATACTTAGTTGACATTCATCAAAAGGATCTAATGAATTATGAGTTCAATAGATCCTGTTTAGCAGAAAGACGGATATTCCTTGCTCATTATCAGACAATCACTTATTCACAAACCTCGTGTGGGGCTAATAGTTTTCATTCCCCATCTCCTCATGGAAAACCCTTTTCGCTCCGCTTAGCCCTATCCCCTTCTAGAGGTATTTTAGTGATAGGTTCTATAGGAACTGGACGATCCTGTTTGGTCAAATACCTAGCGACAAACTCCTATGTTCCTTTCATTACGGTATTTCCGAACAAGTTCCTGGATGACAAGCCTAAAGGTTATCTTATTGATGATATCGATATTGATGATAGTGACGATATCGATATTGATGATAGTGACGATATTGATGATAGTGATGATGACCTTGATATTGATATGGAGCTGCTAACTATGTATATGACGCCGAAAATAGACCGATTTGATATCACCCTTCAATTCGAATTAGCAAAAGCAATGTCTCCTTGCATAATATGGATTCCAAACATTCATGATCTGCATGTGAATGAGTCGAATTACTTATCCCTCGGTCTATTAGAGAACTATCTCTCCAGGGATTGTGAAAGATGTTCCACTGGAAAGATTCTTGTTATTGCTTCGACTCATATTCCCCAAAAAGTGGATCCCGCTCTAATAGCTCCGAATAAATTAAATACATGCATTAAGATACGAAGGCTTCTTCTTCCACAACAACGAAAGCACTTTTTCATTCTTTCATATACTAGGGGATTTCACTTGGAAAAGAAGATGTTCCATACTAACGGATTCGGGTCCATAACCATGGGTTCCAATGCGCGAGATCTTGTAGCACTTATCAATGAGGCCCTATCAATTAGTATTACACAGAAGAAATCCATTATAGAAACTAATACAATTAGATCAGCTCTTCATAGAAAAACTTGGGATTTTCGATCCCAGATAAGATCGGTTCAGGATCATGGGATCCTTTTCTATCAGATAGGAAGGGCTGTTACACAAAATGTACTTCTAAGTAATTGCCCCATAGATCCTATATCTATCTATATGAAGAAGAAATCATGTAAGGGAGGGGATTCTTATTTGTACAAATGGTACTTCGAACTTGGAACGAGCATGAAGAAATTCACGATACTTCTTTATCTTTTGAGTTGTTCTGCCGGATCGGTCGCTCAAGATCTTTGGTCTTCATCCAGACACGATGAAAAAGATTGGATCACTTCTTATGGATTCGTTGAGAATGATTCTGATCTAGTTCATGGCCTATTACTATTATTACTATTAGAAGTAGAAGGCGCTCTGGCGGGATCCTCACGGACAGAAAAATATTGCAGTCAGTTTGATAATAATCGAGTGACATTACTTCTTCGGTCCGAACCAAGGAATCAGTTAGATATGATGCAAAATGGATCTTGTTCTATCGTTGATCAGAGATTTCTATATGAAAAATACGAATCGGAGTTTGAAGAAGGGGAAGGGGCCCTTGATCCGCAACAGATAGAGGAGGATTTCTTCAATCACATAGTTTGGGCTCCTAGAATATGGCGCCCTTGTGGCAATCTATTTGATTGTATCGAAAGGTCCACGGAATTGGGATTTCCCTATTGGACTGGGTCATTTCGGGGCAAATGGATCATTTATCATAAAGAGGATGAGCTTCAAGAGAATGATTCGGAGTTCTTGCAGAGTGGAACCATGCAGTACCAGACACGAGATAGATCTTCCAAAGAACAAGGCTTTTTTCGAACAAGCCAATTCATTTGGGACCCTGCGGATCCATTCTTTTCCCTATTCAAAGATCAGCCCTCTGTCTCTGTGTTTTCACGTCGAGAATTCTTTGCAGATGAAGAGATGTCAAAGGGGCTTATTGCTTCCCAAACAAACCCTCCTACATCTATATATAAACGCTGGTTCATCAAGAATACGCAAGAAAAGCACTTCGAATTGTTGATTCATCGCCAGAGATGGTTTAGAACCAATAGTTCATTATCTAATGGATCTTTCCGTTCTAATACTCTATCCGAGAGTTATCAGTATTTATCAAATCTGTTCCTATCTAACGGAACGCTATTGGATCAAATGACAAAGACATTGTTGAGAAAGAGATGGCT